ACGCACGCGTACACGCACGCGTACACGCACGCGTACCACCGCCGCAGCTATGTTATTACAAACCCCCCCTACCCCCCCATGAAAGTGGAACACCATGCCAATTATTAATGTCCTGCCAAACCCCAAAAACAAGACCTCCGGCACAGCTTATCCTAGCCCAGACTATATGCTATAGTATATTATAACAATGACAGCCTAATAGCCTAAATCACACTTCATGGTCATCAACCCATATTGATACAAGCATGCTACTTTAATGAATTACTTTCCCTTAGACAGCTACCCCTCTAGATCCGCCACCGCCCCATTAAACCACGC